GTTAATGTAGCTTAACTAACCCAAAGCAAGGCACTGAAAATGCCTAGATGAGTCATAAGACTCCATAAACACAAAGGTTTGGTCCTGGCCCTTCCGTTAGTTTTTAATAAAATTATACATGCAAGCTTCCACGCCCCAGTGAGAATGCCCTTCAGATCCCTATAGCCGATCAAAAGGAGCGGGTATCAAGCACACTCAACGAGTAGCTCACGACGCCTTGCTCAACCACACCCCCACGGGACACAGCAGTAATAAAAATTAAGCCATGAACGAAAGTTTGACTAAGTTATATTAATTAAAGGGTTGGTAAATTTCGTGCCAGCCACCGCGGTCATACGATTAACCCAAACTAACGGGCCCACGGCGTAAAGCGTGTAAAAGATTTATCAACACTAAAGTTAAAATTTAACCAAGCCGTAAAAAGCCACCGTTAATACAAAATATACTACGAAAGTGACTTTACTACTTCTGATTGCTCCATAGGCAAACGCCAAACTGGGATTAGATACCCCACTATGCTTAGCCCTAAACATAAATAATTCACTTAACAAAATTATCCGCCAGAGAACTACTAGCAACAGCTTAAAACTCAAAGGACTTGGCGGTGCTTCACACCCCCCTAGAGGAGCCTGTTCTATAATCGATAAACCCCGATAAACCTCACCACCTCTTGCTAATCCAGTCTATATACCGCCATCCTCAGCAAACCCTTAAAAGGAAAGAAAGTAAGCACAATCATCACACGTAAAAAAGTTAGGTCAAGGTGTAACCCATGAGGTGGGAAGAAATGGGCTACATTTTCTAAACAAGAATACACCGTACGAAAGTTCTTATGAAATTAATAACTAAAGGTGGATTTAGTAGTAAACTAAGAATAGAGAGCTTAATTGAACTGGGCCATGAAGCACGCACACACCGCCCGTCACCCTCCTCAAATAATTACCCAAAAACAATACATAAATTAACATAAAATCATAAGAGGAGACAAGTCGTAACAAGGTAAGCATACTGGAAAGTGTGCTTGGATAAACCAAAGTGTAGCTTAAATAAAGCATCTGGCCTACACCCAGAAGATTTCACATCTAATGACCACTTTGAACAAAAGCTAGCCCAAACAACAAACAACCCAACTACCAAACTATAATTAAACAAAACATTTAGTCACGCACTAAAGTATAGGAGATAGAAATTTTTCAACTGGAGCTATAGAGATAGTACCGCAAGGGAAAGATGAAAGAAGATTTAAAGTAAAAAACAGCAAAGATTATCCCTTTTACCTTTTGCATAATGAGTTAGCTAGAACAACTTAACAAAGAGAACTTAAGCTAAGCCTCCCGAAACCAGACGAGCTACCTACGAACAATCCTTGGGATGAACTCATCTATGTTGCAAAATAGTGAGAAGATTTATAGGTAGAGGTGAAAAGCCAAACGAGCCTGGTGATAGCTGGTTGCCCAGAACAGAATTTTAGTTCAACTTTAAATTTACCTAAAAAACCCCAAAAATTTTAATGTAAATTTAAAATATAATCTAAAAAGGTACAGCTTTTTAGACAAAGGATACAACCTTATTTAGAGAGTAAACATAACCATAAACCATAGTAGGCCTAAAAGCAGCCACCAATTAAGAAAGCGTTAAAGCTCAACAACCAAAAAACCATAATACCAAAAACCTCCGGACAACTCCTAATATAATACTGGGCTAATCTATTAAAGCCATAGAAGAAATAATGCTAATATGAGTAACAAGAATTATTTTCTCCTTGCATAAACTTATAACCGAAACGGATGCCCGCTGATAATTAACAACAAAATAAAAATAATCAACCAATAAACAACCTATTAATTCAATTGTTAAACCAACACAGGAATGCAACCAAGGAAAGATTAAAAGAAGTAAAAGGAACTCGGCAAACACAAACCCCGCCTGTTTACCAAAAACATCACCTCCAGCATTACTAGTATTGGAGGCACTGCCTGCCCAGTGACATAAGTTAAACGGCCGCGGTATTCTGACCGTGCAAAGGTAGCATAATCATTTGTTCTATAAATAAGGACTTGTATGAATGGCCACACGAGGGTTTTACTGTCTCTTACTTCCAATCAGTGAAATTGACCTTCCCGTGAAGAGGCGGGAATAGCACAATAAGACGAGAAGACCCTATGGAGCTTCAATTAACTTACCCAATCAGAACCTACTCAAGTCAACCAAACGGGATAAAATAACTCTGCATATGGGTCAGCAATTTAAGTTGGGGTGACCTCGGAGAACAAAATAACCTCCGAGTGATATAAATCTAGACATACCAGTCGAAATAAATTATCATTAATTGATCCAAAAACCTTTGATCAACGGAACAAGTTACCCTAGGGATAACAGCGCAATCCTGTTCGAGAGTCCATATCGACAACAGGGTTTACGACCTCGATGTTGGATCAGGACATCCTAATGGTGCAGCAGCTATTAAGGGTTCGTTTGTTCAACGATTAAAGTCCTACGTGATCTGAGTTCAGACCGGAGCAATCCAGGTCGGTTTCTATCTATTAACTAGCCTCTCCCAGTACGAAAGGACAAGAGAAGCAAGGCCTACTTAAACATAAGCGCCTTAAGACCTATAAATGATATAATCTTAATTTAGCCAGTCTAACTACATCATTAAGCCCAAGAACAGGGCTCGTTAGGGTGGCAGAGCCCGGTAATTGCGTAAAACTTAAACCTTTACACCTCAGAGGTTCAACTCCTCTCCCTAACATTATGATCATAATTAATATTCTCTCACTAATTATCCCAATCCTCCTAGCCGTAGCCTTCCTGACACTGGTAGAGCGGAAAGTACTAGGCTACATGCAACTCCGAAAAGGCCCCAACATCGTAGGACCCTACGGACTCCTACAACCAATCGCGGACGCCGTAAAATTATTCACCAAAGAACCCCTACGACCACTTACCTCCTCCGCATCCATATTTATTACAGCCCCCATCCTGGCCTTAACCCTGGCCCTAACTATATGAATCCCACTACCCATACCATATCCTCTCATCAATATAAATCTAGGAGTCCTATTTATACTAGCAATGTCAAGTCTAGCTGTCTACTCAATCCTATGATCTGGATGAGCATCAAATTCAAAATACGCACTAATTGGAGCCCTACGAGCCGTAGCCCAAACCATTTCATACGAAGTAACTCTAGCCATCATTCTCCTATCAGTACTTCTAATAAACGGGTCCTTCACTCTATCCACACTAATCACTACCCAAGAACATCTATGACTAATCTTCCCAACATGACCCCTAGCCATAATATGATTTATCTCTACCCTAGCGGAGACTAATCGTGCCCCATTCGACTTAACAGAGGGAGAATCAGAACTAGTTTCGGGATTCAACGTAGAATACGCAGCAGGCCCATTCGCCCTATTTTTCCTAGCAGAATACGCCAATATCATCATAATAAACATCCTCACAACTACTCTATTCCTCGGGGCATTCCACAGTCCATACATACCCGAATTATACACCATTAATTTCACCCTGAAAACATTAATACTGACAATCCTATTCTTATGAATTCGAGCATCATATCCCCGATTCCGCTACGACCAGTTAATGCACCTCCTATGAAAAAATTTCCTGCCCCTCACACTGGCCCTATGCATGTGACACATAGCCCTACCCGTAATTACAGCTAGCATCCCCCCTCAAACGTAAGAAATATGTCTGACCAAAAGAGTTACTTTGATAGAGTAAATAATAGAGGTTCAAGCCCTCTTATTTCTAGGACAATGGGAATCGAACCCAACCCTAAGAAATCAAAAATCTTCGTGCTACCCAAAATACACCACATCCTACAGTAAGGTCAGCTAAATAAGCTATCGGGCCCATACCCCGAAAATGTTGGTTAACCCCCTTCCCATACTAATAAAACCCCCCATCTTCATCATAATTATAACAACCGTCGTATTAGGAACCATAATTGTCTTAACAAGTTCTCATTGACTAATAATCTGAATTGGGTTCGAAATAAACATGCTAGCAATTATTCCAATTCTGATAAAAAACTTTAGCCCCCGAGCCACAGAAGCCTCCACAAAGTACTTTCTAATCCAAGCCACCGCATCCATACTCCTAATACTAGGCATTATTATTAACCTAACAACCTCAGGACAATGAGCAATCTTAAAGCTCCCGAGCCCAACAGCATCAAACCTCCTAACTATCGCTCTAGCAATAAAACTTGGAATAGCCCCATTTCACTTCTGAGTGCCTGAAGTAACACAAGGAACCCCACTATCATCAGGCATGATTTTACTCACATGACAAAAAATTGCACCCCTATCCGTTCTTTACCAAATTACGCCGTCAACCAACCCAAACCTATTAATCACCATAGCAATTGCATCAATACTAGTGGGAGGATGAGGAGGACTAAACCAAACCCAACTTCGAAAAATCCTAGCCTATTCATCAATCGCTCATATAGGATGAATCACCATTATCGTAATATATAATCCTACCCTAATGCTTCTAAACCTAATAATCTACATCACCATAACACTTGGAACATTTATACTATTTATATACAACTCATCTACAACAACACTGTCACTATCCCACACATGAAACAAATTACCCTTCATAACATCCCTAATCCTAGTACTAATGCTATCACTCGGAGGACTTCCCCCATTATCGGGCTTCGTACCCAAATGACTAATTATTCAAGAACTAACAAAAAATGATATAATTATCTTACCAACATTTATGACTATCACAGCACTACTAAACCTGTATTTCTACATACGATTATCTTACACTACGGCACTAACATTATTTCCCTCAACAAATAATATAAAAATAAAATGACAATTCGAAAACACAAAAAAGATAACCTTACTATCCCCATTAATCATTATCTCAACAATACTACTCCCAATAGCACCAATAATATCTATCCTAGACTAGGGATTTAGGCTAAACCAGACCAAGGGCCTTCAAAGCCCTAAGTAAGTTTCATCAACTTAATCCCTGCAAACCAACCTAAGGACTGCGAGAATATACCCCACATCAGCTGAATGCAAATCAACTACTTTAATTAAGCTAAGCCCTTACTAGATAGGCGGGCCTCTATCCCGCGAAAATTTAGTTAACAGCTAAATACCCTAATCAACTGGCTTCAATCTACTTCTCCCGCCGTAGAAAAAAGGAGTGGGCGGGAGAAGTCCCGGCAGGGTTGAAGCTGCTTCTTTGAATTTGCAATTCAACGTGACGTTTCACCACAGGACTTGGCAAAAGAAGGACTAAAACCTTCATTCTTAGATTTACAGTCTAATGCTATTATCAGCCACTTTACCCATGTTCGTAAATCGATGATTATTCTCCACAAACCATAAAGATATTGGCACCCTCTATTTACTATTCGGTGCATGAGCTGGAATGGCTGGCACCGCCCTTAGCCTATTGATCCGCGCGGAGTTAGGCCAACCAGGCACTCTACTAGGAGATGACCAAATCTACAACGTAATTGTCACCGCCCACGCATTCGTAATAATCTTTTTTATGGTAATACCTATTATAATTGGGGGCTTTGGAAATTGATTAGTACCCCTAATAATTGGAGCCCCCGACATGGCATTTCCTCGAATAAACAACATAAGTTTCTGACTTCTACCCCCCTCCTTTCTACTACTACTAGCCTCTTCTCTAGTTGAAGCCGGCGCAGGTACCGGATGAACAGTTTACCCTCCTCTAGCAGGAAATCTAGCCCATGCAGGAGCTTCCGTAGACTTAACTATTTTCTCCCTTCACCTGGCAGGAGTATCATCCATTCTGGGAGCCATCAACTTTATTACTACTATTATCAACATGAAACCCCCTGCTATATCCCAATACCAAACCCCTTTATTCGTGTGATCCGTACTAATCACAGCGGTACTACTTCTGCTATCCCTACCAGTCCTGGCAGCTGGTATCACTATATTACTCACGGACCGAAATCTAAACACAACCTTCTTTGATCCAGCCGGAGGGGGTGACCCTATCCTATATCAACACCTATTCTGATTCTTCGGACACCCAGAAGTGTATATTCTCATCCTACCAGGATTCGGGATAATCTCACACATCGTCACCTATTACTCAGGAAAAAAGGAACCCTTTGGTTATATGGGAATAGTCTGAGCAATAATATCAATCGGCTTCTTAGGCTTTATCGTATGAGCACACCATATATTCACCGTAGGAATAGATGTTGACACACGAGCATACTTCACCTCAGCCACTATAATTATCGCCATCCCTACTGGAGTAAAAGTATTTAGCTGACTAGCTACTCTGCATGGTGGTAACATCAAATGATCTCCTGCCATACTATGAGCCTTAGGATTTATCTTCCTATTCACAGTAGGAGGCCTCACAGGCATTGTGTTAGCAAACTCATCATTAGATATCGTCCTCCACGATACATACTACGTGGTGGCACACTTTCATTACGTATTATCAATAGGAGCAGTGTTTGCTATTATGGGCGGATTCGTTCATTGATTCCCCTTATTTTCAGGATTCATGCTCGATAGTACCTGGGCGAAAATCCACTTCACAATCATATTTGTTGGGGTCAATATGACATTCTTCCCACAACATTTTTTAGGCCTATCCGGAATACCACGACGATACTCTGACTACCCAGACGCCTACACAACATGAAATACAATCTCCTCTATAGGCTCGTTCATCTCACTTACGGCAGTGATACTTATGGTCTTCATAATCTGAGAAGCCTTTGCGTCCAAACGAGAGGTAGAGACGATTGAACTGACATCGACTAATATGGAGTGACTTCACGGATGTCCTCCTCCCTATCATACATTCGAAGAACCTACCTATATTGTATCGAAATAAGAAAGGAAGGAGTCGAACCCTCTAAAACTGGTTTCAAGCCAATGTCATAACCATTATGTCTTTCTCAAATATAGAGGTATTAGTAAAAATTATATGACTTTGTCGAAGTCGAGTTATAGGTGAAAACCCTTTATACCTCTATGGCGTACCCATTTCAAATAGGCCTTCAAGACGCAACCTCCCCTATCATGGAAGAATTAACACACTTCCATGACCACACACTAATAATTGTATTCCTAATCAGTTCACTAGTACTTTATATTATCTCAACTATACTTACCACGAAACTAACACACACAAGCACAATGGACGCCCAAGAAGTAGAAACGGTATGAACGATTTTACCAGCTATTATTCTAATTATAATTGCCTTACCCTCACTTCGAATTCTTTACATTATAGACGAAATCAACAACCCTTCTCTAACTGTAAAAACTATAGGACACCAATGATATTGAACCTACGAATATACTGATTATGAAGACCTAAGCTTTGATTCCTACATAATCCCTACGCAAGAACTAAAGCCTGGCGAGCTGCGACTATTAGAGGTGGATAACCGAGTCGTACTTCCCATAGAAATAACAATCCGTATACTAATTTCATCAGAAGATGTACTTCACTCATGAGCTGTACCATCTCTGGGACTAAAAACCGACGCCATCCCGGGACGATTAAACCAAACCACTCTAATAGCTATACGACCAGGACTATACTACGGTCAATGCTCAGAAATCTGTGGCTCCAACCATAGCTTTATACCTATCGTTATTGAATCCATCCCATTATCTTGCTTCGAGAAATGGTCCGCCTCAATACTTCAATCACTAAGAAGCTATATAGCATTAACCTTTTAAGTTAAAAATTGAGAGTGCCCCAACCTCTCCTTAGTGAAATGCCACAACTAGACACGTCGACATGATCTACTACAATTGTATCTATAATCCTGACACTATTCATCATTTTCCAATTAAAAATTTCAAAACACCACTTCCCGATAAGCCCAGAATTGAAACCACTATCGACATCAAAAACAAATACCCCCTGAGAAAAGAAATGAACGAAAATCTATTTACCTCTTTCGCTTCCCCTACAATAATAGGCCTTCCCATCGTAACTCTAATTATCCTATTTCCAAGTATGTTATTCCCTTCACCAGGCCGACTGATTAACAACCGCTTCACCTCTATTCAACAGTGACTAATCCAATTAACATCAAAACAAATAATATTAATCCATAATCACAAAGGACAAACATGGACATTAATACTTATATCACTCATTATGTTTATTGGATCTACCAATCTACTGGGTCTATTACCACACTCATTCACCCCCACTACCCAACTGTCTATAAACCTAGGAATAGCCATCCCCCTGTGAGCGGGAACGGTCGCCATGGGACTACGACACAAAACCAAAGCATCCTTGGCCCACTTCCTACCCCAAGGAACACCCTCCCCTCTTATCCCGATATTAGTAATTATTGAGTCTATTAGCTTACTTATTCAACCCATAGCCTTAGCCGTACGACTAACAGCCAACATCACTGCAGGTCACTTATTAATCCACCTAATCGGTGGGGCCACCCTAGCCCTCACTAACATCAGTATAATTACGGCCCTTATCACTTTCATTATCCTCATCCTGCTCACAATTCTTGAGTTCGCTGTAGCCTTAATCCAAGCCTACGTCTTCACTTTACTGGTAAGCCTATACTTACATGATAACACTTAATGACACACCAAACCCATACATACCATATAGTCAACCCTAGCCCTTGACCATTAACAGGGGCTCTGTCAGCCCTCCTTATAACCTCAGGCCTAATCATATGATTCCACTTTAACTCAACCCACCTCCTATTACTAGGTCTTATAACCAACACACTAACTATATATCAATGATGACGAGACATCGTCCGGGAGAGCACATTCCAAGGCCACCACACCCCAACTGTCCAAAAAGGCCTACGATATGGCATAATTCTTTTCATTGTATCCGAAGTATTCTTCTTCGCAGGATTTTTCTGAGCCTTCTACCATTCCAGCCTAGCACCCACCCCCGAACTAGGAGGATGCTGACCCCCCACAGGAATCACACCTCTAAACCCACTAGAAGTTCCTCTACTTAACACCTCAGTACTATTGGCATCAGGCGTATCAATCACCTGAGCCCACCACAGCTTAATAGAAGGAAATCGTAAACACATACTTCAAGCCCTATTTATCACTATTCTCCTAGGCCTCTACTTTACACTTCTACAAGCCTCAGAGTACTACGAGACCCCTTTTACAATCTCCGACGGAGTTTATGGCTCCACTTTCTTCATAGCCACAGGATTCCACGGACTGCACGTGATTATCGGCTCAACCTTCCTAACCGTATGCTTCCTACGACAATTAAAATTCCATTTCACATCCAGCCATCACTTCGGATTTGAAGCCGCTGCCTGATACTGACATTTTGTAGACGTCGTATGACTATTCCTGTATGTATCCATTTATTGATGAGGATCATGTTTCCTTAGTATTAACTAGTACAGTTGACTTCCAATCAACCAGTTCTGGCCACGATCCAGAAGGAAACAATAAACATAATTCTAGCCTTACTCACCAATACAATCCTAGCCTCCTTACTTGTACTAATCGCATTCTGACTCCCCCAACTAAACATCTACTCGGAAAAAGCCAGCCCCTATGAATGTGGATTCGACCCTATAGGATCAGCACGCCTACCCTTCTCCATAAAATTTTTCCTAGTAGCTATTACATTCCTACTATTCGACCTAGAAATCGCACTACTACTACCCCTCCCGTGAGCATCTCACGCAAACAACTTAATAACCACCCTTACCATGGCACTCGTATTAATCTCTCTGCTAGCCGCAAGTTTAGCTTACGAGTGAACCGAAAAAGGACTTGAATGAACAGAATATGATAATTAGGTTAAACCAAAACAAATGATTTCGACTCATTAGACTACGACTAATCTCGTAATGTATCAAATGTCCATAGTATACTTTAACATCTTTATAGCCTTCACCGTATCTTTCGTAGGACTACTCATGTATCGATCCCACCTCATATCCTCCCTACTTTGCCTAGAAGGTATAATATTATCACTATTCGTAATAATATCAATAACAATCTTAAACAACCATTTCACACTAGCCAGCATAGCTCCCATCATCCTACTCGTATTTGCAGCTTGTGAAGCGGCCCTAGGACTATCTCTCCTAGTAATAGTATCTAATACATACGGAACTGACTACGTACAAAACCTGAACCTCTTGCAATGCTAAAAATCATCATCCCCACCATCATACTAATACCTGTAGCATGAATATCAAAACCTCATATAATCTGAATCAATACGACAACCTACAGCCTTCTAATTAGTCTCACCAGCCTACCACTCCTAAGTCAACTTAACGACAACAGCCTAAACTCATCATTATTGTTCTTCACGGACTCCTTATCAGCCCCTCTCTTAACACTTACTACGTGACTCCTACCCCTGATACTCATAGCTAGTCAACTCCACCTATCAAAAGAACCACTAGCCCGAAAAAAACTTTATATTACAATACTAATCCTCCTACAATTGTTGCTAATCATAACATTTGCCGCTACAGAACTAATCATATTTTATATCTTATTCGAAGCGACCCTAGTGCCCACGCTAATCATTATTACTCGATGAGGAAACCAAACAGAACGCCTAAATGCAGGACTATACTTTCTATTTTATACCCTAGTAGGATCACTACCATTACTGGTAGCGTTACTATATATACAAAACAACATAGGCACACTAAACTTCTTAGTAGCCCAATACTGAACCCAAACCCTACCAAACTCCTGATCCAATATCCTCCTATGATTAGCGTGCATGATGGCATTCATAGTAAAAATACCCCTCTATGGACTCCACCTATGACTTCCTAAAGCGCATGTAGAGGCCCCTATCGCCGGATCCATAGTACTTGCCGCCGTACTTCTAAAACTGGGAGGTTACGGCATAATACGAATCACCATCCTGCTTAATCCCCTGACAAGCTTTATAGCGTACCCCTTCATAATATTGTCAATATGAGGAATAATTATAACAAGCTCTATCTGCTTACGCCAAACTGACCTGAAATCACTAATCGCATACTCTTCCGTAAGCCATATGGCCCTAGTAATTGTAGCTATCCTTATCCAAACACCGTTAAGCTATATAGGCGCAACCGCCCTAATAATTGCCCACGGCCTTACATCATCTATACTATTCTGCTTAGCTAATTCTAACTATGAACGCACTCACAGCCGAATCATGATCCTTGCACGCGGCCTACAAACCCTACTACCACTAATAGCGGCATGATGACTATTAGCGAGCCTAACCAACCTAGCACTACCCCCTACCATCAATCTAATCGGGGAGTTACTCGTAGTGATAGCCTCATTCTCATGATCTAACGCTACCATTATTCTTATAGGAGTAAACATCATTATTACCGCCTTATACTCCCTATACATACTTATTACAACACAACGTGGAAAACACACCCACCACATCAAAAACATTAAACCCTCATTTACACGAGAGAACACCCTAATAATACTCCACCTTGTACCACTACTACTGCTATCACTGAACCCCAAAATAATTCTAGGACCCCTTTACTGTAAATATAGTTTAAGAAAAACATTAGATTGTGAATCTAATAATATGAGCTCAAGCCTCCTTATTTACCGAAAAAGAATGCAAGAACTGCTAACTCATGCCCCCGCGTATAAAAACACGGCTTTTTCAACTTTTAAAGGATAGAAGTAATCCATTGGCCTTAGGAGCCAGAGAATTGGTGCAACTCCAAATAAAAGTAATTAATTTATTCGCCCCATTTACTATTATAACACTATTTATACTCACGATACCAATTATCTTGACCAGCACTCCAATCTACGAAAGCAAACTCTACCCACAGTACGTGAAAACTACCATCTCTTATGCCTTCATAACCAGCATAATCCCCACAATAATATTCATTTCCTCAGGACAAGAAATAATCATCTCAAACTGACACTGAATGACTATTCAAACTATAAAATTATCATTAAGCTTCAAACTGGATTATTTCTCGATAATCTTCATACCCGTAGCCCTATTCGTCACATGATCCATCATAGAATTTTCAATCTGATATATATCCTCAGATCCTTACATCAATCGATTCTTTAAGTATCTATTAATATTCCTTATCACCATAATAATTTTAGTCACTGCGAATAACCTATTCCAATTATTCATCGGCTGAGAAGGAGTAGGCATTATATCTTTCCTGCTCATCGGGTGATGACACGGACGGTCAGATGCAAATACAGCCGCCCTTCAAGCAATCCTTTACAACCGCATCGGAGATGTGGGCTTCATCATAGCCATAGCATGATTCTTAACTAATCTAAACACATGAGACCTCCAACAAATTTTCATAATTCACCATAACGACCTAAACATACCGCTCATAGGTCTCCTACTGGCGGCAACTGGCAAATCAGCCCAATTTGGCCTACATCCATGACTACCCTCAGCCATAGAAGGGCCCACACCGGTATCAGCCCTACTACACTCAAGCACCATGGTCGTAGCTGGAGTATTTCTACTGATCCGATTCCACCCTTTAATAGAACATAACACAGTAATACAGACAACTACCCTATGCTTAGGAGCCATCACCACACTTTTCACAGCGATATGCGCTCTCACCCAAAACGATATCAAAAAAATCATCGCATTCTCAACTTCGAGTCAACTAGGATTAATAATCGTCACAATCGGAATTGGCCAACCATATCTAGCATTCCTACACATCTGCACCCACGCGTTCTTTAAAGCCATGCTATTTATATGCTCCGGATCCATCATCCACAACCTAAACGACGAACAAGATATTCGAAAAATAGGAGGCCTGTTCAAACCAATACCATTTACCACTACCTCACTAATCATTGGCAGCCTAGCACTTACAGGCATGCCATTTCTCACAGGATTTTACTCCAAAGACTTAATTATCGAAACCGCCAACACATCGAACACCAACGCCTGAGCCCTACTTCTAACCCTAATGGCCACATCCATAACAGCTGCCTACAGCACCCGAATAATATTTTCCACACTTCTAGGACAGCCCCGATTCAACCCCACAATTTCAGTAAATGAAAATAATCCACTACTAATCAACCCTATTAAACGTCTACTACTCGGAAGCATCTTCGCAGGATACCTAATAACCCTCAACATTCCACCCACAATGATCCCACAACTAACTATACCACACCACCTAAAACTCACAGCCCTCACCGTAACACTATTAGGTTTCACACTGGCCCTAGAACTCAGCACAACCTCACTAAATCTCAAATTCAAATACGCGTCAAACCTGTCCAAATTCTCGAACCTCCTAGGGTATTTCCCCACCATTATCCACCGTTTAGTGCCAACAATAAACCTAGCAGCAGGCCAAAAACTAGCCTCTACATTAATGGATATAATCTGACTAGAATATCTACTACCAAAATCCATTTCCCACCTAAACATGAAGTCATCAATCACCATTTCCAACCAAAAAGGTCTAATTAAACTATATTTTCTATCCTTCATAATTACCCTGACCCTAGCCCTAATTCTAACAACAACTAGTTTCCACGAGTAATCTCCATGATAACTAACACTCCAACAAGAAGAGACCAACCAGTCACAATAACCAATCAAGTACCATAACTATATAAAGCCGCAATACCCATGGCCTCCTCGCTAAAAAACCCCGAATCTCCTGTATCATAAGCTACCCAATCACCCATACCATTAAATCCAAGCACAACATCAGCCTCATCATCTTTCAGAATATAACAAGCTAATAGTAACTCAGATAGAAGACCCGCAATAAACGCACCTAGTACAGCCTTGTTAGAAACCCAGACCTCAGGATATTGCTCAGTGGCCATAGCAGTTGTATAACCAAAAACAACGAGTATACCACCCAAATAAATTAAGAACACTATCAAACCCAAAAAGGACCCACCAAAACTTAATACAATACCACAACCAACCGCTCCACTGACGATCAAAACTAGACCACCATAGATAGGAGAAGGCTTAGAGGAAAACCCCACAAAACCAACTACAAAAACAATACTTAAAATAAATACAAAATATGTCATCATTATTCCCACATGGAATCTAACCAAGACCAATGACATGAAAAATCATCGGTGTTATTCAACTATGAGAACCCTAATGACCAACATCCGAAAAATACATCCACTGGCCAAAATTATCAACAACTCACTCATCGACCTACCCGCACCATCTAACATTTCAGCATGATGAAACTTTGGATCCCTCCTCGCGGTATGCTTAGCCTTACAAATCCTAACAGGCCTATTCTTAGCCATACACTATACCTCAGACACCACCACAGCCTTCTCATCAGTCACCCACATTTGCCGAGACGTTAACTACGGCTGAATCATTCGGTACATGCACGCAAATGGAGCCTCCATATTCTTCATCTGTCTCTACATACACGTAGGACGAGGACTATACTACGGATCCTACACGCTTATAGAAACATGAAACATTGGCATCATCCTCCTATTTACAATTATAGCCACAGCATTCATAGGCTATGTACTTCCATGAGGACAAATATCATTCTGAGGAGCAACCGTCATTACCAACCTCCTATCAGCAGTCCCCTACGTTGGAACCAACCTAGTAGAATGAATCTGAGGAGGATTTTCAGTCGATAAAGCAACCCTAACCCGATTCTTCGCCTTTCACTTTATTCTCCCCTTCGTGGCATCAGCACTAGTAATAGTACATCTGCTATTCCTACATGAAACAGGATCCAATAACCCATCAGGAGTCTCCTCTGACTCGGACAAGATCCCATTCCACCCATATTATACAATTAAAGATATCCTAGGAGCCCTCTTACTAATCTTGATTCTAATATTACTAGTAATATTTTCACCAGATCTACTGGGAGACCCAGACAACTACATCCCAGCCAACCCCCTCAGCACTCCACCACATATTAAACCTGAATGATATTTTCTATTCGCTTATGCCATTCTACGATCTATCCCCAACAAACTGGGAGGAGTCCTAGCCTTACTCCTATCAATCTTAATCCTAGCTATTATCCCACTACTCCACACATCAAAACAGCGAGGAATAATATTCCGACCCATCAGCCAATTTCTCTTCTGACTTTTAGTAGCAGATTTACTCACACTAACGTGAATTGGAGGACAACCGGTCGAACACCCCTTCATCGCTATCGGCCAGCTAGCCTCAATCCTGTACTTCACAATCCTCTTAATTCTCATACCCATCGCCGGCATTATCGAAAATCACATCCTAAAATGAAGAGTCTTCGTAGTATAACAATTACCTTGGTCTTGTAAACCAAAAATGGAGAACACCACGACTCTCCCTAAGACTCAAGGAAGAGGCAACAG